TAAAATCTTTAGAGAAAAAACTTTATTTTTTTTCCGAACCCCAAGAAGATAAAATTAATTCAGAAGAAGAGATAAAAATTTTCAAATTTTTATTTGATGTCGTGATAACGGATAGCAACGATCAAACTCTTATAAAAAATTTACTTTATTTCCATGAAATCAAGAAAAAAGTTCCTCGATGGTCATACAAATTAAAGGGTGAGTTGGAAGAATTGGAAGGCGAAACTGAAGAAAATGTACCTATGGAGCCTGGAATTCGTTCAAGAAAAGCAAAACGTGTAGTGGTTTTTACTGATAAAGAGCCGCATAACGAGATTTATACTAATCTCAAGGATAATAAAAATTCTGATCAAAAAAATGAAATGGCTTTGATCCGTTATTCACAACAATCTGATTTTCGTCGAGAGATAATTAAAGGATCCATGCGTTCCCAAAGGCGTAAAACTGTTATTTGGGAATTTTTTCAAGCAAAAGTACATTCCCCCCTTTTTTTTGATAGAATAGATAAACTTTTTTTTTTTTCATTTGATATATGGGGGCTAAAAAAAAAAATTATTAGAAATTTAATGTGGAAAAAAAAAAAAAAAACAATTGAAAAAAAAGAAGAAGAACAATTAAAAATAGAAGAAAAAAAACGTATAGAAATTGCGGAAACTTGGGATAGCTTCCTATTTGCTCAAATAATAAGAGGTTCTCTCTTAGTAACTCAATCTATTCTTAGAAAATATATTATATTACCTTTATTGATAATAATTAAAAATAGCGTCCGTATGTTATTATTTCAATTTCCCGAGTGGTCCGAGGATTTAAAGGATTGGAAACGTGAAATGCATGTTAAATGCACTTATAATGGGGTTCAGCTGTCTGAAACAGAATTTCCAAGAAACTGGTTAACGGATGGTATTCAGATAAAAATCCTATTTCCTTTTTATCTTAAACCTTGGCATAAATCTAAATTTCAACCATCTCGGAAGGCTCGGCTAAAAAAAACAAAAGAAAAAGTAGAAAAAAACGATTTTTGTTTTTTAACAGTTTGGGGGATGGAAACCGAACTACCGTTTGGTTCTGCCCAAAAAAAGCCCTCTTTTTTTGAACCTATTTCTAAAGAATTAAAAAAAAGAATAAAAAAACTCAAAACTAAGTCTTTTCTGGTTTTAAGGATTTTCAAAGAAAGAGCAAAAATTTTCCTAAAAGTCGCAAAAGAAATTAAACACTGGATTATCAAAAACTTTCTTTTTATAAAAGGAAAAATGAAAGACCTTTCAAAACGAAATCTAATTCCATTATTTGGCCTGAGAGAAATATATGAATTAAATGAAACTAAAAAAGATTCAATAATGAGTAATCAGATGATTCATGAACTATCTGTTCAAAATAAATCCACGGAGTGGATAAATTCTTCACTCAGCGAAAAAAAAAAAAAATTTTTGATTGATAGAATAAAGACAATCAGAAATCAAATAGAAGGAATTTCAAAAGAAAAACAAAACCTAACAAATAGTTGTAACAAATCGCGTTATGGTTATAAAATAATTAAGTCATCAAAAAAATTTTGGCAGACATTCAAAAGACAAAATACCCGATTAATTCGTAAATCTGTTTTTTTTATAAAATTTTACATCGAACAACTGTCTATAGCTATTTTTCTAGGTATCATTAATATTCCAAGAATTACTACACAACTTTTTTTTGAATCAACAAAAACAATTATTGATAAATATATTTACACGAATGAAGAAACTGGAGAAAAATTAAAAAAAAAAAATACCATTTATTTTATTTCGACTATAAAAAATTTAATATCAAAAAAAAAATTTTTTAGTTATGACCTACGCTCTTTATCACAAGCATATGTATTTTACAAATTATCAAAAATTCAAGTTAGTAACTTTTCGAAATTAAAGGCTGTTCTTGAATATAACATATGCATAACATCCTTTTTTGTTAAGAATCACATAAAGGATTTTTTTCAAGAACAAGGAATCTTTCATTATGAATTAAAAGATAAAACGCTTTTAAATTCCGAAGTAAATCCATGGAAAAACTGGTTACGAAGTCATTATCAATACAATTTACCTCAGGTTGCGTGGGCTAGATTAGTAACCCAAAAATGGAAAAAGAAAATAAACGAAGACTCGCTAGTTCTAAAGCCAAGTTTAACCAAAGAGGATTCATATGAAAAAAACAAAGTTGATAATTACAAAAAACAAAATTTTTTTGAAGCCGACTCGTTATTAAATCCAAAACACAATTTAAAAAAAGATTCTATATATAATCTTTTTTGCTACAAATCTATTCATCCTACAGAAAAAAAAAATTTTGACATGTCTATAGGTATTACTCTAGATAATTGTTTAATCTCTTATTTTCTAGAAAAATATAATATTCGGGGTATGGGGGACATCCGGCATAGAAAATATTTGGATTGGAGAATTCTAAACTTTTGGTTTAGAAAAAAATTAAATATTGAGCCCTGGATTGATACCAAGAGTAAAAAAAAATATATTAAGACTAAAGTTCAGAATTATCAAAGAGTTGATAAAAAAACTAAGACGGGTCTTGCCAATAAAAAAAGAAACTTTTTTGATTGGATGGGAATGAATGAAGAAATAATAAATCGTCGTATAACAAATTTTGAATTTTTTTTATTTCCAGAATTTTTATTTTTTTCTAGTACATATAAAAAGAAACCTTGGGTGATACCAATTAAATTACTTCTTTTCAATTTTAATGAAAACAAAAATGTTAATAAAAAGATCACTGGAAAGAAAAAAGGTTTTATACGATCAAATGAAAAAAAATACCCTCGATTTTATAATCTAAATAAAGAAGAAAAAGAATCGGCGGGTCAAGGAGAGCTTGAATCAGATAAAGAAAAAAAAAGAAATCCTGAACCAGCTATATCAAACCAAGAAAAAAATATTGAAGAAAATTATGCGGAATCGAAGATAAAAAAACGTAAAAATAAAAAACAATACAAAAGCAATACAGAAGCGGAACTCGATTTATTTCTCACAAGGTATTCGCGTTTTCAATTGCGATGGAATTGTTTTTTTAATCAAAAAATTCTCAATAATGTAAAAGTATACTGTCTCTTGGTTAGACTAAAAAATCCAAACGATATAGCGATATCTTCTATTGAAAGAGGGGAGATGAGTCTAGACATTCTAATGATTGAGAAGAATTTAACTTTTGCAAAATTAATGAAAAAAGGAATTTTTATTATTGAACCTGTACGTTTGTCTGTAAAAAACGATGGACAACTTATGATATATAGAACCATAGATATTTCATTGGTTCATAAAAAAAAAAAAAGTAAAAGATACAAAAAAAAATTTGAAAAATCCATTACAAAATATCAAAACAAAACTGTAAAAAAAAAAAAAAATAATTATGATTTCTTTGTTCCGGAAAATATTCTATCCCCTAAACGACGTAGAGAATTTCGAATTCTAATTTGTTTCAACTTAAAAAAAAAAAATACGAGGAATATAAATTCAAGATTTGATAAGAATATTCAAAACTGGACCACAGTTTTGCATAAAAAGAAAGATCTTGATAAGGATAAAAAAAACCTCATTAAATTAAAATCCTTTCTTTGGCCCAACTTTAGATTAGAAGATTTAGCTTGTATGAATCGCTATTGGTTTAATACTACTAACGGAAATCGTTTCAGTATGATAAGAATACATATGTATACACGATTTAAAATTCATTAATGATAGATCCTTTTTACTATATAATATATAAGTTACGGTATATGAAAACAACTGTATGCACAAATATGAGGGATTGTTTTAAATTCAATCTTTATACAAAGAGATTAATTTAATCAATAACGTAGATACCAATCAGAACAGATACATAAATAAATTAAAAGAATCCTCCTTTTTAGATCTAAATTTATACTTTTTAATAAAATTAAAAATAAAAAGTTGCTAATTAAATTCAGATCCTTGTACAAAAAAATACCACTATTATTACTGATCCGTAAAACTCATATCTTTCAATTCATATAAAAAAGGGAAGGATTTCTTTTTATGATAAAAAATACATTCATTTCATTTCAAGAAAAAAAAGAAGAAAGCAGGGGATCCGTTGAATTTCAAGTATTCAGTTTCACTAATAAGATACGAAGACTTACTTCACATTTGGAATTGCACAGAAAAGATTATTTATCTCAGAGGGGTCTACGAAAAATTCTGGGAAAACGTCAACGACTGCTGGCCTATTTGTCAAAAAAAAATAGAGTACGTTATAAAGAATTAATTAATCAGTTGAATATTCGGGAATTAAAAACTCGTTAAATTACAAAATTGTGAATTAATTAATTTTTTAGATATTTAATTTTTTCATAAACTTATTTTTCAGCAATATAATTCATGCTAGAACGAATCAAGGAAAAACTTATGAAGAGACCTGTTACAGGAAAAGATCTTATGATAGTCAATATGGGACCTCACCACCCATCCATGCATGGTGTTCTTCGCTTAATTGTTACTCTAGATGGCGAGGATGTTGTTGACTGTGAACCCATATTGGGTTATTTACACAGGGGAATGGAAAAAATTGCAGAAAACCGGGCAATTATACAATATTTACCTTATGTAACGCGATGGGATTATTTAGCTACTATGTTTACAGAAGCAATAACAGTAAATGGACCAGAACAATTGGGAAATATTCAAGTTCCTAAAAGGGCCAGCTATATCAGAGTAATTATGCTGGAATTGAGTCGTATAGCTTCTCATCTGTTATGGCTCGGCCCTTTTATGGCAGATATTGGTGCACAGACTCCTTTTTTCTATATTTTCAGAGAACGCGAATTTATATATGATCTATTCGAATCTGCCACCGGTATGAGAATGATGCATAATTTTTTTCGTATTGGAGGAATTGCGGCTGATTTACCTTATGGTTGGATAGATAAATGCTTGGATTTTTGTGATTATTTTTTAACCGAGGTTGTTGAATATCAAAAACTGATTACACGAAATCCTATTTTTTTAGAACGGGTTGAAGGAGTTGGGATTATTGGTGGGGAAGAAGCAATAAATTGGGGTTTATCCGGACCAATGCTACGCGCATCCGGAATACCATGGGATCTTCGTAAAGTTGATCGTTATGAGTCTTACGATGAATTTGAATGGGAAATTCAATGGCAAAAACAAGGGGATTCATTAGCTCGTTATTTAGTACGACTTAGCGAAATGACAGAATCCATAAAAATTATTCAACAGGCTCTGGAAGGACTTCCGGGAGGTCCCTATGAGAATTTAGAAAGCAGAGGCTTTGATAAAAAAAGGAATCCAGAATGGAATGATTTTGAATATCGATTCATTAGTAAAAAACCTTCTCCTACTTTTGAATTATCGAAACAAGAACTTTATGTAAGAGTTGAAGCCCCAAAAGGGGAGTTGGGAATTTTTATCATAGGAGATCAAAGTGGTTTTCCTTGGAGATGGAAAATAAGACCACCGGGTTTTATTAATTTGCAAATTCTTCCTGAACTAGTTAAAAGAATGAAATTGGCTGATATTATGACGATACTCGGTAGCATAGATATAATTATGGGAGAAGTTGATCGTTAAAATGATAATTTATGCAACAGAAGTACAAACTATAAATTCTTTTGTTAGATCGGAATCTTTAAAAGAGGTCTACGGACTAATATGGATGTTTGTCCCTATATTTTCTCTTGTATTGGGAATCATAACAGGTGTACTAGTAATTGTGTGGTTAGAAAGAGAAATATCTGCAGGGATACAACAACGTATTGGACCTGAATACGCGGGCCCGTTGGGAATTCTTCAAGCCCTAGCCGACGGGACAAAACTACTTTTTAAAGAAGATCTTCGTCCAGCGAGAGGAAATAGCCCTTTATTTAGTATTGGACCGTCGATAGCAGTTATCTCAATTTTACTAAGTTATTCAGTAATTCCCTTTAGCAATCACCTTGTTTTAGCGGATCTCAATATCGGTATTTTTTTATGGATTGCCATCTCAAGTATTGCTCCTATTGGACTTCTTATGTCAGGATATGGATCAAATAATAAATATTCTTTTTTAGGTGGTCTGCGAGCTGCTGCCCAATCGATTAGTTATGAAATACCATTAACTCTATGTGTTTTATCAATATCTCTACGTGCGATTCGTTGAAATATAAACATTTTTACTATGATACGTTTCTTCTAGACGAATTAAGTTAAAAACGGAATATATATATTTATTTTTGGGTTAATCTTAATAAAAGGAATTTGATAGTTATATATGAGTGAAAAAAACCGCTCAGAAATTAGCAGTAAAAAAAAATTGAGTCTCATTTCCTATGTACAAAGGTTAAACGGAAATAAACATAATCGTAATAATCACTTTACCCCAAGGTTGGTTGATTTAGTCATCCTGGCTTGAAGCGGGTTCAAAATATTAACCGTATGGCGTTTTCACTATCAGTTATATAGATTAACATACATGTATTACAAAGTGAGCGGCAATTAGGTAAAAGTGAGTGGATGGTTAGAAACACCAAAATACACAAAGAATTTGTAATAGAGATTAAACAAATTGAAAAGGATATTTATGCATACCATAAGATAACAAAAAAAGAAGATTAATTGGGGCTTGAAATTAGTAGAAATGATCAGACAGTACTCCCCAAGATTCCGATTCAGAGTATGCTCCTATCCACCGATAAATGTAATGACTATCAGAAACGAAATAATCTTTTATTTTTTAAGTCCACCACCTTTTTTATAAAAAAGGAAAGAAGAATAGGAACGAAACAAGGATAGTTTTTTCATATATTTCGAAAATAAAATAGAATTTCTGTCATGAATAATAAACTAATAGGATGTCTAATTCTTTTTCGTAATTGAAAACCACGATGGGCTGAAATACCTTTTTTTTATTTTTACAAGGAGTTTTTTATTAAAGGATTAAGTTATGACTCAACAAATAGAAATTAAAATTTGTAAAAGATGAGATGAATTCCGAAGCGCTTTTTTTTATTCTTAGAATTTGAGCAGACAGAATTCCATTGGTATAATTCGGGACCCCAGATATATTTATATTTAATCTATTTTAGAACACATCATATCCATCTAAATAATACTAATATGGTCCTTAGATTTATTTCTGGCCCCCGAGGAGCCGTATGAGGCGAAGACCTCATGTACGGTTTTGTAATAGCGGTGAGAATAGTAATGTTATCACCGACTAGGATTATCTAACAGTTTAAGTACAGTTGATATAGTTGAGGCACAATCAAAATATGGTTTTTGGGGATGGAATTTGTGGCGTCAACCTATAGGTTTTATCATTTTTCTAATTTCTTCCCTAGCAGAATGCGAGAGATTACCGTTTGATTTACCAGAAGCGGAAGAAGAATTAATAGCAGGTTATCAAACTGAATATTCAGGTATCAAATTTGGTTTATTTTACGTTGCTTCTTATCTAAATCTATTAATTTCCTCATTATTTGTGACAGTTCTATACTTAGGCGGTTGGAATATTTCTATTCCGTATATATCTATTCTGGAGCTATTTGAGAGGGATCAAACTTTTGGAACAACAACAGGTATCTTTATTACATTAGCTAAAACATATTTGTTCTTGTTCATTTCTATCGCAACAAGATGGACTTTACCTAGGCTAAGAATGGATCAACTACTAAATCTTGGATGGAAATTTCTTTTACCTATTTCCCTTGGTAATCTATTATTAACAACTTCTTTCCAACTCTTTTCACTATAAATTGAAAATGAATCCAATATATTCATTACTTGTTTTAAACAAGAGAAAGAAACAAAGATCAAATTATTTATAGATAATTACAATATGCTTCCTATGATAACCGGGTTCATGAATTATGGTCAACAAACCCTACGAGCTGCAAGGTATATTGGTCAAGGTTTCATGATTACCTTATCCCACACAAATCGTTTACCTGTAACTATTCAATATCCCTATGAAAAATTAATAACCTCGGAACGTTTCCGCGGGCGAATACATTTTGAATTTGATAAATGCATTGCTTGTGAAGTATGTGTTCGAGTATGTCCTATAGATCTACCTGTTGTTGATTGGAAATTGGAAACGAATATAAAAAAAAAACGATTGCTTAATTACAGTATTGATTTTGGAATTTGTATATTTTGCGGTAATTGTGTTGAATATTGTCCAACAAATTGTTTATCAATGACCGAAGAATATGAATTTTCAACTTATGATCGTCACGAATTGAATTATAATCAAATAGCTTTGGGTCGTTTACCAATGTCAGTAATTGACGATTACACTATTCGAACAATTTTAAATTCACCTCAAACAAAAAATGGGTAAACCCATTAAGTTTATTAAAAAAAAGAATTCAATTTTTTTGAATTATATAAAGAATTTAATTAAAAACTTGTATTATATTTATATAATAATCTTAAGTATTAAGGCTCATTCTTTTAATATAAAAAATTCGTAATTACTTTGTTTAAACAGATAGGTTGAACACTTTAGCATAAAAAAGCGAAACTGTCTAATAATTGTATCTACATAAATTCATATCCATTAGATTCTAATTTCACTCTATTAGAAGCATATTAAAAACAAATTCCCCGGTTAAATTAATAAGGTCATGAAAAGGGTTTCGATTTTTTTATTATTTTAATAATATAATGGATTTGCCTGGACCAATACATGATTTTCTTTTAGTTTTTCTGGGATCCGGTATTATAGTAGGAGGTCTGGGAGTGGTATTACTTCCCAACCCAATATTTTCGGCCTTTTCCTTAGGATTTGTTCTTGTTTGTATATCTTTATTGTATATTCTATCAAATTCCCATTTTGTAGCTGCTGCACAACTCCTTATTTACGTGGGGGCCATAAATGTTTTAATCATATTTGCTGTGATGTTCATGAATGATTCAGAATATTACACAAATTTCAATCTGTGGACCGTCGGGAATGGGATTACTTCGTTGGTTTGTACAACTATTCTTTTTTCATTAATTTATACAATTCTCGATACGTCATGGTACGGGGTTATTTGGACTACAAGATTAAACCAGATTCTAGAGCAAGATTTAATAAGTAATAGTCAACAAATAGGAATTCATTTATCAACAGATTTTTTTCTTCCATTTGAACTCATTTCAATAATTCTTTTAGTTGCTCTGATAGGTGCAATTTCGGTGGCTCGTCAATAAAAAACGTTCTATTAGTAAAGACTAAAGAAAACTTTATGTATGTTATGATATTTTTTTCGTTCATTCAATTAAATTTGATTGAATACTATGTTAATATTTTAAATATATATATATTTATATATATATATATTTGAAATATTTTTTTTAACCAAAATTTTACCTAAATATATTTTTTATTCGTACTTTTTTGTTATATTCTAGTTGATTGAATCCGGTGAATTATTGTTCATATTGAAATGAATCAAAATTGATAAGGAGTTGCTGAATGATACTCGAACATGTACTTGTTTTGAGTGCCTATTTATTTTTGATTGGTCTTTATGGATTGATCACGAGTCGAAATATGGTTAGGGCTCTTATGTGTCTTGAACTTATACTCAATGCAGTTAATATGAATTTCGTAACATTTTCTTATTTTTTTGATAATTCCCAACTAAAAGGGGATATTTTCTGCATTTTTGTTATAGCAATTGCAGCCGCTGAAGCAGCTATTGGATTAGCTATAGTTTCGTCAATTTATCGTAACAGAAAATCAACTCGCATCAACCAATCGACCTTATTAAATAAGTAGCATAAATAAAAAAATTATATATTTTAATTTGCATATATATAATAGGTTATGACTTACTAGATTATATTTGTGAAAATATAAGAAATCAAAGTATTTTAGCCCCTTTTTTAATCAATTGAGCCAGAATTCATTACAAAAATTCTATTAAAGGAAATCATTGCTTCATCTAGTATTTTAATATATCATTCAGTTAGAAGTTTACTAGATTGAAAATTTATGACATTCAAAAAACTATAGATCCTATGTCACATTCAGTAAAAATTTATGATACCTGTATAGGATGTACTCAATGTGTCCGAGCATGCCCTACAGACGTATTAGAAATGATACCTTGGGATGGATGTAAAGCTAAGCAAATAGCTTCCGCTCCAAGAACCGAGGACTGTGTTGGTTGTAAGAGATGTGAATCTGCCTGTCCGACGGATTTTTTGAGCGTTCGAGTTTATTTATGGCATGAAACAACTCGAAGCATGGGTCTAGCTTATTGATACGTTACCGAAAACCTCATTTGAATAAATTTGGAATAAATTTTATTTTTTTTTATTGACAAGTACTCGTACTCAAAAAAGTTAAATTATATTTTTTTATTTATATATTTTTTTTGAGTACGCGTTCTTTGGACCTGGTGTATCTTGTCTTTACCACGACTGATTTTCCTTGGTTAACAATAATTGTTGTTTTTCCAATATCTGCTGGTTCGTTAATGTTATTTCTCCCGCATAGGGGAAATAAAGTAAATAAATGGTATACTATATGCATTTGTATCTTAGAACTTCTTCTAACGACCTACGCTTTTTGTTATAATTATAAAATGGACGATCCATTAATTCAACTGTCCGAAGATTATAAATGGATAAATTTTTTTGATTTTTACTGGAGAGTGGGAATAGATGGACTTTCTATAGGAACAATTTTACTGACGGGATTTATTACTACTTTAGCTACGTTAGCGGCTTTTCCTGTTACTCGGGATTCCCGATTATTTCATTTCCTGATGTTAGCAATGTACAGCGGTCAAATAGGATCATTTTCTTCTCGGGATCTTTTACTTTTTTTCATCATGTGGGAATTAGAATTAATTCCCGTTTATCTACTTTTATCCATGTGGGGTGGAAAGAAACGTCTGTATTCAGCTACAAAATTTATTTTATACACTGCAGGAAGTTCTATTTTTTTATTAATAGGAGTTTTAGGTATAAGTTTATATGGTTCGAACGAACCAACATTAAATTTAGAACTATTAGCTAATCAATCCTATCCTGTCACACTCGAAATACTATTTTATATTGGATTTCTTATTGCTTTTGCCGTCAAATCACCGATTATACCTTTACATACTTGGTTACCTGACACCCACGGCGAGGCACATTACAGTACCTGTATGCTTCTCGCTGGAATCTTATTAAAAATGGGAGCATATGGGCTGGTTCGAATCAATATGGAATTATTACCTCACGCTCATTCTATGTTTTCTCCTTGGTTAATGGTAGTCGGTACAATCCAAATAATTTATGCAGCTTCAACATCTCCTGGTCAACGTAATTTAAAAAAGAGAATAGCCTATTCTTCTGTATCTCATATGGGTTTTATAATTATAGGTATTGGTTCTATAACGGACCCTGGACTTAATGGAGCTATTTTACAAATAATCTCTCATGGATTTATTGGCGCTGCACTTTTTTTCTTGGCAGGAACTAGTTATGATAGAATTCGGCTTGTTTATCTTGATGAAATGGGTGGAATGGCTATCTCCATTCCAAAGATATTTACAATGTTTACTATCTTATCGATGGCTTCCCTTGCATTACCGGGCATGAGTGGTTTTGTTGCAGAATTAATCGTTTTTTTTGGAATAATTACCAGCCAAAAATATTTATTAATTTCAAAAATTTTAATTATTTTTGTAATGGCAGTTGGAATGATATTAACTCCTATATATTTATTATCTATGTCACGCCAAATGTTCTATGGATACAAGTTAATTAATGTCAAAAACTTTTCTTTTTTTGATTCTGGACCCCGAGAGTTATTTCTTTCAATCTCTATTCTTCTACCAATAATAGGTATTGGGATTTATCCTGATTTTGTGCTCTCATTAGCAAGTGACAAGGTCGAATCCATTTTATCTAATTATTTTTATGGCTAGTTTTCAGGAGTTTTCAGGAAATAAAAAAAAGCATTTAATTGAATTGTAATCAGAAGTCTTTGGTCTTTGTATTGTGAGAACCTTTTGAATCATTGTACTACTTGATTCAAAAGGTTCTTGATTATTTACTACTAAAACTAAATTAGATTTCTTAACTTAATATGAAGTTATATATAGATGCTATTCTTTTTTATTTGGGTTCCTTTATTTTTTTGTTAATGTTTTATTTAATTCGATGTAAATGAACCATAACTATGTAAACCAATTCCTAAAAGATTGACGCCAAAATAGCATATCCAAATTAAAAGAAAGCCTATAGAAGCCACAATTGCAGAATTTATACCCCTAACATTCCTATTTGTTTTAATATGTAAATAAATTGCGAATATGGTCCAAGTAATAAACGCCCAAGTTTCTTTTGGATCCCAATTCCAATATGAACCCCACGTCTCATTAGCCCATACAGCTCCTGAAAGAATGCCGACGGTTAAAAAAATAAATCCAAGACTAATAATACGAAAACTCCAATAATCTAATTGTTCAATCAATTGATACCTATAATAATTTAGAGAAAAACTAAAATTAATGTTTTGTTGTAGTAAAATAGAATTTCTTTCATTTATGTCGTAAAGTACATCAAAAGAAAATAATTTCTTAAATGAATTATTTTCTTTTATATTCTTTTTCCAAAAAGTAGGGCCCACTTTGCGAAATGTAATGACTAGAAGAGCTATTGATAATAATGATCCGCATAACATAGCGCCATAGCCTAATATCATCATACTTACGTGCATCATTAACCACTGGGACTGGAGAGCTGGTACTAATATTGAAGACTGAGGCATTTTGTTTAAAAGACCTGAAGTAGCAAAACCCTGAATAAAAATAGCACTTGGCGCAGTTATTGCGTTTAGGTGATTTTTTTGTTTTTTATTAAAATAGGAAACAATATGAATAATTGAAAAAGCCCACGAAAGAAAAATTAATGATTCATATAAATTACTTAATGGAAAATGTCCTGAATAAATCCAACGAGTGAATAATAATCCTGTGATACCAAAAAACGTAATTACGATTCCTTTATCTGATGAATCAAAAAATCCTATGATTTCATCTAAATTAACTAATAAAGTAAAAAAAAAAATTGTCAGTACAATAGAAACGACCGAAAAAGATATATGAGTTAATATATGCTCTAAAATTGAAAAAATCATAAAAAATATGTTAAAAATTTATAAATTAATACTAGGTTTTACCCGATTTTCGAAAAAAGTCGGGTATTAGTTTGATTATAAAACTTAATAATATAATATCTCTTTTATAAGATCTTATGCCGCTACTCGGACTCGAACCGAGATGCTATAGCACTGCTTCCTAAGAGCAGCGTGTCTACCAATTTCACCATAGCGGCAACTTGTTCAAAACAATACTAACAAGTTTTTATTCAATCGTCGAGATTAAAATATAAATAAAGAGGCCAATTCAATGGAATTTACAATTAATTTCATGAATAAAAACCTGTTTAAATAGGTTTTTGGGGTTTTAATTCAATTAAGATTTTTTTTTTTTACCTGAGTCAGTTTAAATTTTTTAAATTAACTTTTTGTACTTTCTTTTTTTTATAGAATACAATAAAAAATGCTTTTTCTAAAAATTAAAACTTCGCCAAAATACTTAGAAATTTTAAATAAAATAAAATAAGATTTGCTTTATTGCTCAAGATAACAAAAATAATTATCAAACCATCTGTTTTGCTACATCGTTTTATACTGTACAAACAGTACAAACATAAGATTTTTTGATCACTTAGAAATAATATATTATTATTTATTATTATCTAATATTCACTTGTTATGGATAGATGCTTTTATCAATTTGATTCCAAGTAAAGAATATAACAATTCAGATAAATAATAATTCCTAAAGGTATAAAGTTAAAAGTTTTTCACTTAGAATTAATTAATTTTAAGAACCTATTGATTTCGCTTAAAGATCTTGTATTTCCTCTTAACGAGGAAATACAAGATCTTTTTTTTATTATTGCATCAAGTTAGTGATGGGGAAAATAAGAATCCCTTGTTTGAAAAAAAAAATGTTAACCTTTCTTTTTATCTATATATTGTCTTTTGGTTCCTAATTATTTTTTTTCTAAAAAAAAAGTTTTTTTGTTAGGATAATTCTAATTATTATAGTGTTTTTTATTTATTTTGTTGTACAAAAAAACTTTTTGAATTACCTGTAGAAAGTGATTTACCTAACGAAAAAGCTTTCAACGATGTCCAATATCCCTTCCTTTTCCAAATTTTTTTACGAATACGCTTTTTCGAGATAGAAGTACGTTTTTTTGGAACTGCCATTCAAAAATGAAAAAAAAGTTTTTCAGTGGTATAATTGGATGTCAAAGACATTTATTATGCTATTCGTTCGTACTCCATATTGAGTTTTTTCTTTAAAATTTTAATATATATTATTTTAAAAACAAAAAAAACATTCAAAAGTTTAAAACCCAACGTTTTTTACTTTTTTTATAAATTTTGGTTATTAAAATTTTATTTTATTTAACGTTTGAAATCCGTACGAGAGTGCTCATTTAATTAATCTCTACTGTATAGATTATATTATCAATAAAATTCTGAAATTATAATAATCTTTCTTGCAAAAAAAAAAAAGATCACTTAGTGTACTGGAAGACAGTCACTAAATTCCAAAATTAGAATTAGAATTAATTCCTTAATAATTCTAAATTATCAAACTCAAATAAAATTTTTATGTAAAGTTTTTTTCTTATATAATAAATATTAAGTATTTTTTTGTCGTGTAAATCTTTGTTCTATTCTTAATATATGTATATAAATTATTGTAGTACGGAATTATAATTAACTTTTTCTATATCTGTAGAAAATCACAATTTTATTTATTTTATTTAGTAGTAATAAAAAAAGACAAATAATTTTTTTTGGCAATAGCTTAGTAATATTAATATTATTTAATCACTTCTAATTTTTTGATTTGAATATATATATATTTTCAAAGATTTATGAAGGATTATACTAATTCAAAAAATTTATATTTCGGTTTGAAATCGC